ATAGTGATAATAATTTAGAAAAATAATGATTTAGAAGATTATAAAACATATTTTAAACTTAATCAATTAGTTTAGTTTCAACGAACTCTTCTTTATAATATATAATATAACTCAATAATAAATTTATTTTTATTATTGAGTCAAGTCGATGGGGAAAGTGAGAATCCCCATCCTGAAAATGATAAAACATACTAAAACGAAAGGTGAACCCTTGTGCTTGCATTTATCCTTTTTTCAAACAAAAAAGTACCGTTAATTTTTCGAATTAAGTAGACAACAGAATTCTTATCTATATCAGAAACGAAAGAAAAAAGACGCCTTCTAAATTAAAACATTATGAAACTAATTATTTTTATTTATTTATAATTATTTTTATTTATTTATTATATATAAATTATTTTATATAAAAATAATTTTATATAAATTTATATTATTTTACTATTATGATGTTAATTATAATTCTTATAACTTATAAATCTTATAAAAAAATTAGAAACAAAATTAGATTACTTTTCTAATTCGACCGATTCAGATTATTTATTGTATTGTTTGATTACTATTATTTATTTGTTACACAAAAAAAACTTTTAGAACTCCCGGTAGAAAGAGATTTCGCTAACGAAAAAGCTTTCAATGCTGCCCGATATCCCTTCCTTTTCCAAATATTTTTACGAATCCGTTTTTTTGAAATAGAGGTGCGTTTTTTTGGAACTGCCATTAAAAAATTATAATAGGTTCTTCGGTTGGATGTGAAAGACATCTATTGTTCAAAAAAAAATTCTTTACTGTTCTATATCTATTTATTATCTAAATTATACTCCCTTCATAAAAAAGGGGGATGTGTAAAAATCGCATAAAATATTACTAACAACAATCCCCTATGCCAAAAAATAGAATTGATTGAAGTTGATAAAATAAAAAAATCCAATACAAACAAAAAAGAAAAGATTGTGCGTTTCGTTTTCTTTCTATTTTCGTCGTGTTACATTTATACATGTAATAAAATACATCAAAAGTTTAATAACCCAACCCCTCTCTCGCTTAATTAAAAAAACTTTAATAATTTTCTATTAGATTAATTTTAATTAATTTAATTGGTCAAACTCGAAGAAAGAGTACACCCAACTTTAATTCTCAAATTCGAATGGGACTAGTAGTTAATCTGTTAAAGGATACAAAATACATAATTTTTTATTATATTTATATAAAGGCATTTTATTTGCCCTTTTTTTTTATTTTACATAAAATAAAGTGTTGGATATCATAGCATTTACTACAAATAGCTTTTATTGTAATGGAAGACAATCAATTAGTTACAAAACAAATTGTTTAATGATTCTGAATAACCGAATTACAATAAATAGTTTTTATTGATCAAGTTATGCGCTTTATGATTCATACCAAATACTGTTTTTGGTGTAATTATTTATCCTCGCTCTATAGATATAAATAAATTATTGTACTACGTAATAATTAGAATTAAAATTTTATTTAAGTTTTATTTTTTATATCTTATCTTAATTTTTTTTTTATTAACTGACCCCTTTCAACAGAAAACAAATAAGAACCGGTGAATCAGAAACAATTAATTAAGAAAAATATTTTATTTTTTTTTATGGAATATACATATAAATATTCATGGATTATACCTTTCATTCCACTTCCAGTTCCGATGTTAATTGGAGCAGGACTTCTACTTTTTCCAACGGCAACAAAAAATCTTCGACGTATGTGGGCTTTTCCGAGTGTTTTATTGTTAAGTATAGTTATGATTTTTTCAGCCCATTTTTCTATTCAGCAAATAAATCACAATTCCGTCTATCAATATGTATGGTCTTGGACCATCAATAATGATTTTTCTTTAGAATTTGGCTGCTTGGTTGATCCACTTACTTCTATTATGTCAATATTAATCACTACTGTTGGAATGATGGTTCTTATTTATAGTGATAATTATATGTCTCATGATCAGGAATATTTGAGATTTTTTGCTTATATGAGTTTTTCCAATACTTCAATGTTGGGATTAGTTACTAGTTCAAATTTGATACAAATTTATATTTTTTGGGAATTGGTTGGAATGTGTTCTTATCTATTAATAGGTTTTTGGTTCACACGACCTAGTGCGGCGAATGCTTGTCAAAAAGCGTTTGTAACTAATCGTGTCGGGGATTTTGGTTTATTATTAGGAATTTTGGGTTTTTATTGGATAACGGGTAGTTTTGAATTTCGGGATTTGTTTGAGATATTTAATAGCTTGGTTTATAATAATGAGGTTAATTTTTTATTTGTTACCTTATGCGCCTTCCTATTATTTGCCGGCGCAGTTGCAAAATCCGCCCAATTTCCCCTTCATGTATGGTTACCTGATGCCATGGAAGGGCCTACCCCCATTTCGGCTCTTATACATGCCGCTACTATGGTAGCAGCAGGAATTTTTCTTGTAGCTCGGCTTCTTCCTCTTTTCATAGTTATACCTTACATAATAAATCTAATAGCT